AAAATATTTTATTTTTGGGCACAGGTTTTGGCGGTAAAAAAAATAAAATGGACTCAAGTAGGGTTTTCTGTAACGTATTAATAAGCTATACCCATGCTGCGGGTTGTTTCATGCCATAAATAAACTCGAACACTCAAGAAATCCGTTGGGCAGGCGGATTCACATCTCTTACAACCGACACAATCCTCTGTTCTTGGAGCAGAAGCTATTTGTTTGGCTTTACATCCGTCCCAAGGTATCATTTCTAATACATCCGTGGGACAGGCTCGGACACATTGAGTACACCCGATACATGTATCATAAATCTTTACTGAATGCGACATTGGATCTATCCATTTTTGAACGTGATAAAGTTTCAATCTAGTAAATTTATAAATGAATTATATATTGAAATACTAGATGAATCGATGAGTTCCCCGAGTTTTTTTATTAATCTATTTCTGGATTGACAGTGCCAAAATACTTTGATTTCTTATGTTTGTGATAACATGATAATACCTTACGTGCCAGATGTGCTGATTTGAATTAATTTATGAAAATTCTAATTTATATAATAATATTACTTATTCAACAAATTCGATTGATTTATCCGAGTTGATTTTCTGTTACGATAAATTGATGAAACAATAGCGAGTCCAATAGCGGCTTCAGCAGCTGCAATAGCTATAACAAAAATGGAGAAAATGGCTCCTTTTAATTGACGACTATCAAAAAAATCAGAAAATGTTACAAAATTTAGATTAACCGCATTTAATATAAGTTCAAGACACATAAGAGCCCTAACCATATTTCGACTTGTGATCAATCCATATAGACCGACAGAAAATAAATAGGCACTCAAAACAAGTACATGTTCGAGCATCATTAACCAACTCCTTATCAATCTCGATTCATTTGAATATGAACAACAATTTAACCAATTGGATTGACTAGAATATAACGAGTAATGGAATAAAGGAATATATTCGGAATAGATAGAACTAATAAAGAATTTCTATTTTATATACAAAGTCAAATAGAAAAAAGGAAATGCATGTGATAGCTCATAACAAGGTTTTTTATTTCCAGTTCTAAAGAGTTATTATTGACGAGCTACAGCAATTGCGCCGATTAACGCAACTAAAAGAATTATTGAAATGAATTCAAACGGAAGAAAAAAATCTGTTGATAAATGAATCCCAATTTGTTGACTATTACTTATCAAATCTTGCTCTATAATCTGGTTTGCTTTTGTAGTCCAAATAATGCCATACCATGACGTATCTGGAATAGTAGTAATTAGTGAAACAAAAAGACTTGTACAGACCACGTAAGTTACTCCATCTCCAACGGTCCAAAGATAGAAATCTTTGGAATATTCTGAACCATTTATGAACATCACAGCAAAAATGATTAAAACATTTATGGCTCCTACGTAAATAAGGAGCTGCGCAGCAGCTACAAAATGGGAGTTCGATAGAATATAGAATAAAGATATACAAACAAAAACCAATCCCAACGAAAAGGCAGAATAAATGGGATTGGGAAGTAATACTACTCCCAGACCCCCTAATATAAGACCCAATCCCAGAAAGACTAAAAGAAAATCATGTATTAGTCCAGGTAAATCCATTATATATAAAATAAGAGATAAATAAAAAAAAATCTTTCATAACTTTATTGACCCGGTCAGGAAAAAAGAAGTAACTCTACTTTTTTATAATAGTTCTTAATTATTAAATTAAAAAATTCCATTTTCATGGATATGGATTGATGTAGATATAGTTATTGGCCTAATCTCTCGAAAGAGTAATTTGAATCTATATATTTTCAAATCCTCAAACTATATAAATATATTTTTAATATACATTAAAACAGGATTCTCGCCTCCTAATCAATATAATTGTAGTTATTCACCAAACAAAAACCCTCATTTTTTTAGATCAAAATGAGTCATTAATCGGGAATTTTTCTTAAGTTTTTATTTCAGGCAAATTTAAAATTGTTCGAATTGTGTAATCGTCAATTACTGACATTGGTAACCGACCCAAAGCAATTTGATTATAATTTAATTCGTGACGATCATACGTAGAAAGTTCATATTCTTCAGTCATTGATAAACAATTTGTTGGACAATACTCAACGCAATTACCACAAAATATACATATTCCGAAATCAATACTGTAATTAAGCAATCGTTTCTTTCTAATATCAGTTTCTAATTTCCAATCAACAACGGGCAGATCTATAGGACATACACGAACACATACCTCACAAGCAATGCATTTATCAAATTCAAAGTGGATTCGGCCGCGGAAACGCTCGGATGTTATCAATTTTTCGTAGGGGTATTGAATAGTTACAGGTAAACGATTCGCGTGTGATAAGGTAATCATGAAACCTTGACCTATATACCTTGCAGCTCGTACTGTTTGTTGGCCATAATTCATGAACTCAGTTACCATAGGGAGCATATCGTGAATATCTATAAAAAATTGGATACTTGTTTCTTTCTCTTGTT